AACTCAATAGGACCTTACCCCCCGAATCAGACAAAGAGGGGTAAGGTCCTATTGAGTTCTTACTCTTCGGGTAAGGCTTTGTTTGATCTATTCCATAACATAAAAAAAGTTGGAAATTCATCCAGTCAACTATTAGATTCATAGAAATGATAAAAGGATGCTTTGTTTCTGATGATGTTTTTGAAAAATGGAATCCCTTGATTGATTCATAGTATCTGTTCCGCCATAGTATGAGGACCCCTTCCGAAACAAGAAGAAAGAAGGAATCAATTGATTTTTTGGATGACACAGGATTTCTACAGATGAGACATCCTGCAAACCATTTCTATACCAATTTAATTGAACCTTACTCTACTCTATTCTATAAAAATAAAATTTCATCAAGTAAAAAAAGACTCTTAATGTTCCGGTTGAAGGGGGAAAATCTTGGATTTTTGCACATATCCAAATCCTTATTTATTATCTCATCTTAAATTTTTATTTTTTTTTTTTTACTTGAAATTTTATAAGTTCGTTGAAGAAGTTCTATTTGTTTACTAAGCCATCCCCCTTTTTTGTTTGTCCGCCACTTCTTATGAATCTAAAGAAAGAGGTTCCGATAGACCTGGAAAAGAAAACAGTAATCTTTGACGAACAAGATCAAGAATCATTATTATTTCGACACAAGAAAAGGAATTTTCTTGTGTCGAAAATTAGGAAGACAAGTAATCCCTCCCAGAATCATTCTTTCATTTATCCCTTGCCGCGTATTCTCTTCCTACTTAATGTTATGCCGCCTATTGTATATTAGAATTCGATTCTATTAGATAGAAAAAACTATTGATGCATTCCATGGCATTTACAATCTGGCAATAAGAAGCGTCACACCGCTCCAATTTGGATTGAAAAAAAAAAAGGGGGAGGAGGGTCAAGTAGTCTTCTTCGCAATATACATACTATTACTAGGAATGGGATACAAGCAATTCCCGGCATCTCGCAGAAAAGCAGTATAAACAAAGCAAGACAAGGGGCTTTCCATATTTTTTTGGATCATACATAATTGCATTGATCAACAATAATTCGGCCCTTTTTACCAACTTGATGAATCCGTGGATCTAGAAATTCATTTCGGACAATTGAACCTTCTCAAACTGTTTCTTTTTGAGAACCAAAAAGATTTGTGCTAGGATAACAGATGCCAAGAAGAACAACAAACCTTGGACACGTAATGGATCTTGAAGTACTATTTCTGCATCTCCCTGACCAAATCCACCCACATTGGGATTACTCGTTAATGGCTGATCAAGCTTGATGGATTCACCCTCTGAAACAAGAAGTTCTGGTCCTGGAGGTATAATATCAACCACTTGGTGTCCATCCGATGCATCGGCTATGCTTATTTCATATCCCCCTTTTTCTTTACGTACTATTCTGCTTACTATACCTGCTGCTGTAGCATTATAGACTGTATTGTTACTCTTGCTCCCGTCGGGATAAATCTGACCCCTTCCCCTGTTCCCGCCTACGTATATGGGATATTTTAAGAAGTGAACGTCTTTCTTAGTAGAAGGGTCCGGAGAAAGAATGGGAAAGACGATTTCACTATATTTCTGACCAGGAACAGGACCCACTACAAGAATATTTCTTTTAGTGGGGCGATAGCTCTGAAAAGACAGATTGCCCATCTTTTCTTTCAGCTCGGGAGAAATACGATCGGGGGGAGCTAATTCGAATCCCTCGGGTAAAATAAGGACAGCCCCCACATTCAAAGCCCCCTTTTTACCATTAGCAAGAACTTGTTTCAGTTGCATATCATAAGGGATTCTAACAACTGCTTCAAATACAGTATCAGGAAGCACAGCTTGTGGAACCTCAATATCCACGGGCTTATTAGCTAAATGGCAATTGGCACATACAATACGCCCGGTTGCTTCTCGTGGATTTTCATAACCCTGCTGCGCAAAAATAGGATATGCATTTGAAATAGATGTCCGAGTTATTACATATATCATGATCAATACGGAAATGAATCGAGTCATCTCTTTCTTTACCCAGGAAAAGGTATTTCTATTTTGCATGGTCCAATAATTGATCCCGGAAATTTCTACAATAAATTAGGTAGGTAGCTAGCATAGTTCCCTATCCATGATTCTGCCATTGTACTGGAATAATTGTACTGAAGTATAGTAGGAATCCCCTGGGCGGGTAGAAGTATAAAGAGTGAGTAAGCTTCAAAACGGTTTGTTTATGTACGAAGTAGCATCACGATTTGATTGATATCAGCAGATCAAATGAGTTCTTCATTCATTCATTGAATGATAAATCACTACAAGTGAAGGAGATACACGATTTAAATAATGGAAGATCCAATATTTCAAAATTGTATCTAGAATGACTGGAAAAGTGGAAACAAGACCAGATATAATTTGATCGTTATGAGCAAATCCAAAATCTTTGTAGACCGAACCAATCATTAGTTCCCACCCCCGGGGTGAGTGGAATCCGATACATAAATCAGTTAATAAAAGAATAGAAAAAGCCTTTATTGTGTCGCTTAAGTTATAGAGGAATTCCTGAACCCAAGAATTCAGAATGACAAGTTCTTCATTACCCAGAATAGAATAACCACTTAGAATAGCAAAACAGATTATATTTGTCGAGAAATCCAAAATGATATGGATATGATCTTCGTTGTGCATTTTGACCAATTGCATCGTCTCTTTGTGGATTCCTATAGGAAGCTTTTGTATCTGTGTCTCCGGGTACTCTTTTATCATTTCATCCAACAGGAATAGTTGTTCTAATTCTATGAATCTTTCTAGAACGTTCTTTTCTTGAATATCATTCAAAAAAGTTTCGGATTGTCCGGTATTCCACCAATTAGTAACCCAAGGTTCCAGACTTTTATTAAATGAGAGAGAGATCCACCAGGGCAAAAAGACTATAGATGCAAGATACGGGAGGGGAGTCAATGCTTTCTTTTTTGACACTTTTCATCTGTGAATTGTTAATGAACCCGCTTCATTCGCCGACTCTATCTGATCCGATATTTCTATGAAGCATGAGTTCTATAACAAGGTATGGAACCTATGGATCTATTCCTTTTTTTTTTTTTTGAATTGTTTAGTCCTTGGACCTAGAAAGAATATAGAAATAGAAATAGAATAAGGGCCCGTTTCGAATGAAGAAATAATCAAATACTTTTCCCAGATATCTCAGTTGGTCAAATTCGAACCAATTCTATCTTCATTTGTTCTTTCGATGAATGCCCAAAAGAACCGCTTGAAATAATGAATATTATTTTGATTTCGAGACGAAAGAACTCCCCTCAATTATTTTTTCGAAATTTTCACTGGCTACCCACGACCCAGGAATAATTGAGGGGATATTTCTGAAAAATATTAATGATGAAATCCGAAATAGGTGACAAAACGAGAGAGAAATTGGATAGTTATGAGAGATCTAAACGTTTGGTTATCCAGGAGCTAAAGAAAGGATCAAAAAAGAAACATCGATTGACAAAAGAAAGATAATTAACGAGATATGATACATCTGTATCTAATGTATTAATCCAAAGTATTGGCCCTAAAAAGATAAATTATGTATTCCGAAATGCTCTGATATGTGTGATGAATATATACTTATTAGACTTGTTACTAGTAGAATTGAGTTCTATATGCAGAAAAAGGAGTTTTGGTCGATCAAAATTGCTTCTTATTATGGTTGTTCCGTATACGTCCGCCTGCTTTATTCTATGGGCCACAGAAGGATTACCAACGGAACGGGGGAAATAGAATCTAACATGTTTTGCTCGAATGAACGTTCCGAAGAAGCTTCAGTTATATTTAAAAGGGGGTTCCTGGGTCCCTTCCCTCATGCTGAGAAAGCATTCATTCCCTTCATTTCAAAATACTTCAATTGGCACGCGCAAGAAATAGGCCAATTCAGCAGCTTTTTGTTCAATTTCTCGTGGAGTAAAATTTTCGTCAGTACGGGTCAAGGGAATGGCGCCCTGGCCTCTGATTTCCATATAAAGGACACGTCGAGGATAAAGACCCTCTTTAACTTCCATTCTGATCGATTGAATCTCTCTCATAAGGAATCGAAGGAAGATGCGACGATTTATTCCAGGAAATCCCCAACGAAAAATACACACTATTCCTTCTTTTCTATCGAATCGATCATAACCGCTACCTACATTCCACGAAATTGTGCACCACAAATAGGAACTAATGAACAGACCTGCGATCCCATAGAAAGACATCACGATTCCTTGGGGAAAAAAAATGATTTGCTGAGACGGGAATAAAGATATCAGATTCCTACCAAGATAACTGGAAGTTCCAACCAATAAGAATCCTAGTGAACCTAAAAAAAGGATACAGGCCCAGCAGAAATTACTTGTTTTTCGAGACCCCGTTATAAGTTCTATCCATATACGTTCTGATCGATAGTTCATACTAGATCCAGTTGCATCCTATTGGAATTGAGAGAAGAGAATAAGCCAAATGAATTTGATTTTACTTTTTTTATTTTGCTCCCGAAGTAACTCTCATCAACTAGCACTATTATGACGCGAACTATTAGGAGTAATTCATCGAATTGGTTAGATATAAAATAATAACATCCCCTTCGTATAATACCACCACTATGTATATCTACATAATATAGATACGTTAACTTTCTATTTCAGATATCCGCTCTGATCCATTTTAAAACAGCTATCCCCCCATATACATGCATTTATCCATATATAATGTATCCGCATGTATAATCACTTTTTTATTTGTGCCCGGAGGGAGCCACATGTCGTATCATATTCCACTAAATGGATATCCCTATTATGATCCAAGTCCAAGTGTTGAAATAAATTGATGAAATTTTGTCCTATCAGGTCTAAACAATCTTGTTTTTTTGAACATGAAGAGATAAAGAAGCCATTGCAATTGCTGGAAACACTAAGCCCACTAAAGGCACAAAAATAGAGGGTAAATTGAAATCTGTCATAGAATGGGTGCCTCGATTTAATATTTGTACCTGTTATAAAGATATCTTATCTTATGATAAGTATATCTATTATAAGTATTATTAAGTATATAATAAGTGCAAGGAATGTAGAGCTAAATAAGTGTATCTATTCACCTTTCTACAAGAAATAGATGGATGATAATCCGCTTTATTATTCTTGTTCTACCGCCCTTATCTTCTAATAAAGAGTTTCTTACGAGTTTCCTAAGGATTTGTTAGAATCCGATCCAACAGGAATTCATAGTCAAAAGTGTAGGTCCTCGGGAGATATAAAAATATGCAACACTTCCCTTATAGATTTGAACTATTCTATATATATTAATACGATATATATTAATATGAAAGAAGGGAACATGAAATTCTTTTGATTTTTTTTCCCAATTCCATTCCGCGGAAGGAAGAATTCACTCTTTTCCTCCTGATAGGGGGTTCCTGATTACTAATCATGAATAGGGGTAGGATAAAAAATCTGCATCAAAAAAAGTAATTATCCGAAACTTCCTATAGAACTTATGTTACCAAAGAAAACTCCACTCTTCTTATTTTGACTTTGATTCCGATGAACTAAAGTTCGCTACAAATAACTGAGCCTAGCGCTCTACTTGAATTTTGATTCAAGGGAAAGAAACCGTGTAGCTGAAATAATTCACTCAGAACACCTTTTAAAGGATTACGTGGTACGATTGGATCAAATAAGCCCTTATGGAATAAATACTCAGCTGCTTGTGAACCGTCAGGTACTGTCTTATTCAATGTTTGTTCAATTACTCTTTTCCCCGCAAATGCAATGTAGGCATTGGGTTCAGCAATAATAATATCTCCCAACATACCAAAACTGGCCGTTACTCCGCCGGTTGTAGGAGATGTAAGGATTGATACATAGAATAATTTTTTATTGAATTGATAATCATATAAAGCGGAAGATATTTTAGCCATTTGCATCAAACTCAAACTTCCTTCTTGCATGCGTGCTCCTCCAGAAGCACACACCATAATAACAGGTAGAGATCTATTAGCAGCATATTCGATCAACCGGGTGATTTTCTCGCCTACTACGGATCCCATACTACCCCCCATGAACTGAAAATCCATAACCCCAATGGCTATGGGAATCCCATTTAGTTGACCTATGCCTGTTTGAACAGCCTCAGTTAAACCTGTCTTTCTTTGATACGAATTGATACGATCTCTATAAGGTTCCTCTTCCGAGTGAAATTCAATGGGGTCAATAGAGACCATGTCTTCGTCCATAGGATCCCAAGTGCCCGAATCAACCGAAAGTTCGATTCTATCTGAACTACCCATTTTCAAATGATATCCACATTGTTCACAAATATTCATTTTTGACCTAAAAAATTTCTTATAATTTAATCCATAACAATTTTCGCATTGAACCCATAAATGTCTGTATTTTTTATTTCCATCGAAATCATTAGATCTTCCTCTTATATTGAAATCACTGCCATTACCGCCAGTTCTTATACTAGAACTCCCCCTGTCACTATCACTTACACTTTCACCACTACAAATGTAACTATAAATATAACTGTAAATGTGATTGTCGCTACCACTCGAAATGTACTTATCAATACTGATTTCAGAACGAAGATAACTATCAATGCAACTATTAATGTGATTATTCCAACTATACGTAGTATCATACATATAATGATCATAGTAGCGATTGTCACTCTTAGACCCGCTATTCAGATAACTAGAAAAAGCAGTTTCTAGTTCACTCAGAAAAGAACTATCATTGTCAATCTCAAAAACCCGATTTTCAATATCAAAATATACGGAATAACTGTTACCATTACTATCCCTAACTAAAAAAGTGTCATCAGAGATGAAACTCCAAATGTCCCTGACACCGAAAAAATGATCAACATTACTGCAACTATTACTTTCGCGCCAACCATGATTATGATTGTTTTTATTCGTATCATTTAGAATGGGATCTTCACTTCCACTGGTATTTCCAACAGGACGACCAAGACTGTCCATTGATTTACCTAGCCCACACCTGTGTTCTAACTCCTCGTTAGACAACATTGAATTGAACCACCATTTTCCCATAGATCCTTCCTGCCCCCTATTTGAAAATACAATAAATGAATAGTCATTCGACGAAAAATCATTTTACTATTTCATTTCCTATCGGAATACGCATATAGATCCAATCACTAGGATTATTAACTAATAACGAGTAACTATTGAACGAAAGAGATGATTTTGTGGGAATCGGGAGTATCAATTCACTATATATGATGGAACCTTTTCTTCAATTATTATAAATAGAAGAATAAATAGAAGATAGGTTTCTCCCATGTTGTGTACAAACTCTCATCGAAAAGATAAATATTTGTTCCCTCCTAGGAAGGATTCATTTTCGTATAATCTCGTATAATAATAAGTTTCTAATGCAACACGGAATGAAAAGGACAATATACAGGATGAGTAGAAGAAGTTGTGACCCTTGGCTCGATCTATGGT